CTAAATTACCATTACCATTAGTAGTAGGACAGATTAAATTATATCTTTTAGCTCATATATAACTAGTTAATACCTAATATTACATATACATGTCTTTCTGCCATAACGTAAACCAACTGTTCGTATCTTAGATTCAATCAGATTCAAAAATTCAAATTATTTTTCGAAATATCCACAAAGGAAAGTAGGCTTATATCCATTATATATTAGATACACCTAGTTTGATCCCACTCTCCTGAATAACCCTTTTTTTTTTTCTGAATCTCATTTTTTGTAAACTCTTCTCTTCCTTTTATTTATCGTTTTCCCACACGGATATAATCAATCTAAATGGACAAATTCATTAGTCTGAATCATTGCATAGAAATAGAAATCTTTAGTTGATTTAAGTTCATGTAATTTATTATTTATTAATATTTTCTTTTGTTTTGGTCAATCGTTGAATTGAATAAAAAAACGACTGAAATTAAATGGGCATTACTCTATAAAACCTTTTTTTAATCACACATTATAATTATAATATAAAAAATTATAATATAAAAAATGAAAAAAAAAATAAAGAATTCCTAAGTAAATTATGGTTGGTAAATTATGGTTCCTAAGATTGGAATTGAATGAACGAAACAATCAACAATGACAATATAAAGAAAATATTCATTGGAAGTAGGTATAAAAGGACCAAACAAACGAATTTTAGGAAAAAGATCTTTTAGATCTCTTTCCCTTTTTTTTTTTACAATTCGCCAATATCGTAAGCTGTTTTACTATTCCTCTAGATTGTATAGACTTTTTTTCTATTTGTGTATATTTATGTTTACTAAGTAGATTCTCTTGAGCAAGGCAGGGATTGCCTTGCATTGCACTAAGCTAAAAAAAAATTATTTTGAAAATTAGTCAATGATGCCCTTCCATGGATTCGCCTATATAAGCCGCAGCTAAAGTTGCAAAAATAAGAGCTTGAATCCCGCTTGTAAATAATCCAAGGAACATGACAGGTATAGGAACCAATGAAGGTACTAAAGAAACAAGAACAACAACTACTAATTCGTCTGCTAATATATTTCCAAAAAGTCGAAAGCTAAGTGATAAAGGTTTTGTGAAATCTTCTAAAATGTTAATGGGTAAAAGGATTGGAGTTGGTTGAATGTATTTACCAAAATAACCTAAGCCTTTTTTGCTAAGGCCCGCATAAAAATATGCTACTGACGTAAGTAAAGCTAAAGCAACAGTAGTATTTATATCATTCGTAGGTGCGGCTAACTCCCCCTGAGGCAATTGTATAATTTTCCAAGGTAAAAGTGCACCTGACCAATTAGAAACAAAAATAAAAAGAAACATAGTTCCAATAAAGGGAACCCATGGACCATATTCTTCTCCAATCTGAGTTTTGCTTACGTCTCGAATGAATTCAAGGACATATTCAAAGAAATTCTGACCGGCAGTCGGAATGGTTTGTGGATTCCGAACAGCTACAATAGATGAACCTAATAAGATAGCAATTACAACCCAAGAAGTAATAAGGACTTGGGCGTGGACTTGAAAACCCCCTATTTTCCAATAGAAATGCTGGCCTACTTCTACACCCGATATATCATATAACCCTTTTAGTGTGTTGATGGAACATGATAGAACATTCATATTACCCCCTAAAAGAAAGAAAACTTGAAAAGGAATTATCTTGATTCAACCATCTTTTTTTCGAATTCACTGTTTGAATTTTATATTTTGGATACTAATTAATGACATACTATCTCCGATTCTTTTTATCTCTTTTGTACGATTCGGGAATAGTAACCGATTCCATAAATCTATGGAGTTCAAAAAAGAATTTATTTATCTTATTATTAATATTAATCAGAGATTTCGTATATAGCTAGAACGACCCTCACAAATTGCAACTACTAATTTGTTAAGAATGAATCGGATTGAAGCTATAGCGTCATCATTCGCTGGAATCGAAATATCTGCGAGATCGGGGTCACAGTTTGTATCAATTAAACAAATCGTTGGAATTCCAAAAGTGATACATTCTTTAAGAGCCGTATATTCTTCTTGCTGATTAACGATTATTACAATATCGGGTAACCCTGTCATATATTTAATCCCACCTAGATATGTTTGCAAGTGAGATAACTGTCTCTTCAATCGAGCCGCATCCCCCTTCGTAAGGCAGTTGAGTCTCCCTGTCTTTTGTTCCATTCGTAAGTCCCTGAACTTTTGAAGTCTCGTTTCTGTAGTGGACCAATTCGTTAAAATACCGCCGAGCCATTTTTTATTAACGTAATGACACCGAGATCTTATTGCAGCCCGCATTACTAAATCAGCTGCTTTTTTTTTGGTACCAACAATTAAGAATTGCTTTGTCCTACTTGCTGCATCAAAAACTAAATCACAAGCTTCTGATAAAAAACGAGCAGTTCTAGTAAGATTTGTAATATGAATACCTTTACGCTTTGCAGAAATATAAGGTCCCATTCTCGGATTCCATTTTCTAGTACCATGACCAAAATGAACTCCTGCTTCCAGCATCTCTTCCAAATTAATGTTCCAATATCTTCTTATCATTTCTCCACATACTTTCTCTCTCTTTTTCTCTTTTTTCAATGAAAAAAAAAGAGAGACAAGGTCCCCTGAAATAAATAATTGTTCCGATGGAACCTTCTCTTTTCCCGGAAATTGGACGTTGATACATAATCCAAGCAATTAATTTCTTTCTAGTCCTTATTAATTATCTATCTTTATTTCTTTATTATTTTGATTATTCTTTATTACTATTAACTATTAAATTACTATTAACTATTAACAAATCACATAACAAATCACATGTAAAAAAAAAAAAAAATCACAGGACCACCAATAGTTCGATAGTTAAAAGAATAAATCCGCTTTTAGGAATCATTAAATCCTATAAATGATTGGTTTGATGTATCATAGAAATTTTTTGAACTACAAGAATCAAATAATTCTTTGTGGTGGAACAAAATATCTCTCATTTCCTCCTTGAAAAAACTCTTCTTTTTGATTTTCGAAGGAATGTTCTTATGTTGCCTTGAGCAGTACATGAATTCTTTGAATCCGGTCCCAACGGGTATCATACCACCTAGAACAACGTTTTCTTTCAGGCCTTTCAACCAATCAATACGACCGCGGAGAGCCGCTTTTGCTAAAACGCGAGCAGTTTCTTGAAAACTCGCCTCCGATATGAAACTTTGAGTATTCAGAGAAGCTCTCGTTAGTCCTAATAATATGACTCGGTAACAGATCGCTTCTTCCAAAGCGCGCCCCGTTCGTTCCGCTCGAAACAATCCAATGAGTTCTCCAGGCGAAAAAACATTAGACATTCCATCTTCTGAAACCAAAACTTTTGATGTTATTTGACGTACAATAATTTCTATATGTCTATTATGGATCTGTACCCCCTGGGATCGATAAACCTTTTGGATCTTATTAACCAAAGAGATACGACTTTGTACTATAGTTAGCTCAGCACCAATCAAGAATCCCCAAGGAATTCCAAGAATTCTTGTTATACACTCGTTCCAACCCTCAACTCTCTTTTCTAAGTTTATCGATATTGAATCAATTGAACGCACTTCTAACACTTGTTCCACTTTTGGAAGACCCTGCGTTATATCACCAGATCTTGATTTTTCATATATAAATGTAACCAATGTATCTCCTTCGTAAAGGATTTCTCCATAATGGCCATGAACAGTCGCTCCCGGAGTGGCCAGATAAGGCTTAGCTGATCTTATTATTAGAGAATCAACGTGAACAATTATAACTTGACCTGATTTTAGGTAGGGTCCCTTTTTGGCCATACATACATTTTCACAAATAAACTGTCCCAGACTGATTATTGTGAATATTTCTTCACAATAATTATGATGGAGAAAATACCAATTCAAATTGAATGGATTCAAAACGTTGTTACGACATAGATTGGGATTAACAATTTTCCCGTTTTCGTCCATTAAAATTAAATAATATTTAAGTACTTGAAAAATCTGTTTTAAATTGTCAAGTGTCAAATATTTAATTACCGAGATCGGATTATGGGTTATTAAATAGTAAAATGAAAAAAAATTCTCAATTTGAAGGGCTGTTCCTAAGGGGCCCAACGAATTCTTGATTGGAATTATAGGATCTCTTTTAATCGATTCTTTTATTATAGTGTGATATTTTACATCGTTGAATGGATCCATTCGAAAACAACTAGATGATGACAAAATTATCAAAGATCGACATTCTTTATTTCTATTCAACAACGTACCAATAGTTCCTTGATTTTGTTTAAGTGATTGTTGAATTCTTGCCTTGGAATAAATGGAATAAAATGTATTAATATTGGTGCGATCGGACCCATTATCAGAGATTAATCCCGAACCTAATGGATCATTTCTTTTTCTGCTGATATATGAAATATGGGATTTTTCTAAGTAGATTCTTAAGAAATCACGTATCATACCATTTGTACTTACTTCAACAAAAGAAGCATGAGCCTCTTTAACCGAAGAACTTTTTTTGTCTTGGTCCCAATTCAACACTAAACAAGTACGAACTAATTGAATACTTGTGTCAGAAATTCCCCGAATTTGTTTACCAGTTCCACAAAGAATATAATTGACAACTTGAAGTTTCAGAGTCTCCTTTTCCTGCAATAAATCCTGTGGGAAAAGTGTTTCTAAATTTATACCGTCCGCTATCTCATATATGATTACTGGTCGAACCAAAACAAAAAACTTTTTCTTATTAAATGTGATCCGTTGGGCATAGATCCAATTTTTCAATTTTTTCGATTTCTTAGAATTGGTTTGTACCGTTCCTGGTGATATCAAGATACCGCTATGTCGGGACATCTTATCTGTCTCTCTCGGAAAATAAATATCTCCAGAAAAGATTTTAAGTTCCATTTTTTTTTTTGTTCTCTCCACTCGGACCAATCCACCTACTCGACTTCTTGTATTTAAAGTTATTTGTGTATCTACTCCAATAATACTATTGTTCCGTACCAGTAAGGATAAGGAAGAAGATTCGGAGAAAATATACATTTCCTCGGGAATTAAAAAAAAGCGATCCACGTTCATTTGGTATTTTGGCTTAAATTCTTTGACTCCTCGATACTCAATCAAATCTTCTTTTTTGACGATTGAATGCACCCCCATGGCCCCATATTTAGTAATTCCTAAACTCTTTCTGCGGTATTGCGGATCGTCGAAATAAGCAAAAATACTATTTCTACGTAAAATACCGATAGGTATTTCAATGGAAATATCGGAGCAGGGCATTAGTTCTTTCTCTCGTTCTTGAATCGATTGGAATGGGATGATGAATCTATTTCTTCGTCTCTTTGCCAATAAATCCGAATTCTCGTGAGGAATGGTAGGATATATGAGATTACAATGACTAGTACATATGATTCGATTAAGTTCTGAATAATCAGGAATCCCATTTTCTTTTTTACCCGAAGGATCTGACCTAAAAAATTTGTGTTTAACTTGATCATTATTTAATGAAGGGCTAGAAATATATTTAGAAATATATTTTCTTTCAACAGAAAGAGAATGAACATTCATTTGATCTTGATCTTTGTGTAGTGAAAAAGGGACTATACTGGATCCGCGCGAACCCCCTGATAATATCCATAAATGGCTTGTTTTTGGTAATAGATGCACATTACTATATGTAAATTCAGGTGCATGGTATACATCGGTACTCCAGTGCATTTCTCCTTCTAAGTGGGAATAAATATGTTTTCGAACCCTTTCTTTAAAATTCAAAGTGTATGTTCCCGCACGAATTTCAGCAATCACCTGTTCTGATTCTACATATTGAGCGTTTTGAACTAAAAGAAGACTTTTTGGTGGAATAGTCACATTATGTATAATATCTTGACTCTCAATAGTTACATACAAGTCTATATAACATAGAAAAGCAGGATGCCCATGACGTGTACGTATAGGATGAACCAAATCCTCATTAAATTTTATTTTTCCATTAGAGGGAGCTCGTACATGTTCTGCAGTACCCCCTGTGAATACTCCACCCGTATGAAACGTTCTTAATGTTAGTTGAGTACCCGGCTCGCCAATGGATTGACCCGCAATAATACCTATGGCTTCCCCCAATTCCACCAGGTCCCCATGACCATGAGTAGGACTCCGCCCATAACATAATCGACAGATCCAAGACGCACTCCTACAAGTAAAAGGAGTTCGAATAGATATTGGTTGACTTCGAAAGGTTATGACTCGATTGACAAGTCCAATCCCAATATCTTGGTTTCGAATAGCAATGCATCGTAGACCCATATATATATTGTCTGTTAATACACGACCAATTAATGTTTGGATAAAAAATCTTTCCGGTATCATCCCATTTCGGGGACTGACAGAGATCCCTCGGGTGGTGCCACAATCTGTTCTACGTACAACAATATGTTGAACTACTTCAACAAGTCGGCGCGTAAGGTATCCAGCATCTGATGTTCGGACAGCAGTATCCACAACTCCTTTTCGAGCTCCATAGCAAGAAATGATATATTCTGTTAAGGACAGTCCTTCACGTAAATTGCTTTGAATGGGTAAATCAATCATTTGTCCTTGTGGATCCGACATTAATCCTCTCATACCTACTAATTGGTGTACTTGAGATGCATTTCCCCTAGCGCCCGAAAAAGACATTATATGAACTGGATTAAAGGGTTCTGTCATTCTAAAATTAGGATTCATCTCTTGTCGTAAATATTCACTTGTAGCATACCATATCTCAATGGATTGGCGTAATTTTTCTACCGCATGTACATTTCCATAATGATGGTGTTTTTCCAAAATCAAACTTTGTTGTTCAGCATCTTGGACTAGCCATCCCTTAGAAGGTATTGTTAAAAGATCATCAATTCCCAATGAAATGGATGTAGCAGTGGCTTTCTGGAAACCCAGAGTCTTTACTTGATCTAGGATGTGGGATGTATATGCCATCCCGAAGTGATCTATTAATCGGCTAATAAATCTTTTAATGGCAGTTCTATCTATCACTTTATTGTGAAAGACTAGATTGGCCCGTTCGGCCATAACCTAAGTACCTCCATATTCCGTTGAGTAGAGTTCGACAATGGATTTGAGTCAATGATTGGAAAACCCCCTTTTCTCGATCTTGATTCGTATAGAAATTTAGGAACTAGGGTCCTAGTTGAACCGAGAAGATCTGGATTCCCGTCGATGTCATAGAATTACTTCGCTTAGATCCCTATGATTAGATTAGGTACCATCTGATCTGAGCAAGCTTGACAAAACCCTTGTATAGCTTCTTCGATTTCCCGATAAAGAGAGATATGACCAACAGTGGTTCGAATGTATATACAAAAAATGTCTTTTTTTATATTCCTTACTATTAGATAGTGTCCATAAATCTCATGATAGGTACCCCAAGATTCATAGTGAACTTCGATGGGAACTTCTCTTGAAATAATAACAATAACGCGTTGGTCTAGTTGCCACC